GATCCGACACATATAAAATGCAGTTAATCCCGCCGTAGACCAAGCTATTATTGCAAAAATAGGTGAATACAACCAACTATCATTAAGGATTTCATCTTTGGACCAAAAACAAGCAAGGGGTGGAATACCGCAAAGAGAAAGTGTACCTAATAAAAAAGAATTTTTAGTAATTGGTACATGTTTTGTTAAACCTCCCATAAGCACCATGTTCTGGCTTTTTTCTGGACAATATCCAACAAGAGTTTCCATCGAATGAATAACAGATCCCGATCCTAAAAACAATAATGCTTTGGAATAAGCATGAGTAATCAAATGAAATAAAGCACTGCGATAAGACCCCATACCTAGAGCTAACATCATATAACCCAATTGAGACATTGTAGAATAGGCTAAACCCCTCTTAATGTCTTTTTGAGCAAGAGCTAAAGTAGCTCCTAAAAAAACTGTTATTATCCCTATAAAAGAGATAAAATTCATTATGTGGGGTATGACTATGAAAAGAGGTATAAGTCGAGCTACAAGAAAAATTCCTGCTGCTACCATCGTAGCAGCATGTATAAGAGCTGAAATAGGAGTCGGCCCTTCCATTGCATCAGGTAACCATACATGAAGGGGAAATTGTGCAGATTTAGCAATAGCACCGCCAAATAATAGAACAGCGCACAAAGTAACAAATAACAAATTGACCTCATTAGTAGAAATCAAGTTATTTAATATTTGGAATAAATCACGAAATTCGAAACTTCCTGTTACCCAATAAAACCCCAAAATACCTAATAATAAACCAAAATCACCAACACGATTAGTTACAAACGCTTTTTGACAAGCCTTTGCTGCAACAGGTCGTGTGAACCAAAATCCTATTAATAGATACGAACACATTCCAACCAATTCCCAAAAAATATAAATTTGTATCAAATTTGAACTAGTAACTAATCCCAACATGGAAGTACTGAAAAAACTCATATAAGCAAAAAATCTCAGATATCCATGATCATGAGACATATAATTATCACTATAAATCAGAACCAAAATTCCAACAGTAGTAATTAATATTGACATAATAGAAGTAAGTGGATCGATTAAGTATCCGAATTCTAAAGAAAAATCATTATTGATAATCCAAGACCATACATATTGATAGACGGAACTGCTATTTATTTGCTGAATAGACAGATTCATGGAAAAAATCATGACTATACTTAACAATAAAACGCTCTGAAAAGCCCACATACGACGAAGACTTTTTGTTGCCGTCGGAAAAAGAAGAAGTCCCAACCCTATTAACATAGGAACTGGAAGTGGAAGAAAGGGTATTATCCACGCATATTGATATGTCTGTTCCATAAAAAAAGTTTTTTATTCTTAATTAATTGTTTCCGATTGACCGGATCTTACCTCTTTCGAAAAAGTCACTAAAAAATCAAGATATGCACTAACTTATTTAATTTAATAATTTTATATTAGTATTTATTCTGAGTCTTTTCAAAATCGTTGAAATATTCAAAACAAGAAGTTACAATTGGTCAAATGATATGACCATGACCAAGTGCCATATAAAATAAAAAGAATCTAAATAAATAGGAAAATTTATATTATTACGATAATTTATCGTCATAATAATTTATAATTAATAAAAATAATAAAACAAGCTTAAAAATTTAAGCTAAAAAGAGTACTTGATGTTCATATGAATTATATGATTAACTAAGGTCATCGGTCTAATGAAATAAAAACTCTTTATTTTAGTTACTTTATTTCAACTCATTAACTAATTCATTATGGGATTGATTGTTTTCCATTTCAAGATATTACTTTGAGGTATAAACAACGAGAATTAAGAGTTCCAAACCAAAAATTTTTGGTTTTACGAATAGTGTATGGAATCAAAAAATTTTTATGTTATTTCGAGTCATTTTTTATTAAATTTTCACATATATATCTATATTTCTTTTTTATGAAGAGAATCTTTTTTAGATAAAAATAGATAATGAATAAGAAAAAATAATTGGTTTTGAACAATAGATGTCTTTCACATCCAACTATAACAATGAGTAACTTCTTCATTTTTAAATGGCAGTTCCAAAAAAACGTACTTCGATATCAAAAAAGCGTATTCGTAAAAATATTTGGAAAAGGAAAGGATATTGGGCAGCGTTAAAAGCTTTGTCATTAGGGAAATCTCTTTCTACCGGGAATTCAAAAAGTTTTTTTGTACGACAAACAACTAAGTCCTAAAAGATTGGAATAATCAGACTGGATTTGACTCAAAAAATTGGATCAGTAATTATTAATATAAAAAAATTGGCAGTCCTAGACTCTTAATCTTATTCTTATAAGATGTCTAAAAGAAAAATTCTTCTATTTTCTGAAATCTAAAGAAATAAAAAATATTGTATTTTTTTTTTTAGTATATTTTCAATCATATTTTGGTGGTGGGGAGTCTTATTTTCCCCATCGACCTTTACAATAATGAATGAAAAATTTTTATCTTTCTCGG